ATTTCTTTGTGATTTGGAATAAAAGTTTTCCCTCTCTATGAAGGAAGAGAATAGTAAATTTATTCCTATCTATGGAATAGCTAGGAACACAAAAATGAAATTGGAAATATCGACAAATTTATGCAGAGTCTAAAGAAATAAAAAAAAGGTCAACTGTTCCAATTTCATTTCTATCAAATTTAAATATCAGAATAGCGGATATAGTCATGATTCAATAGGTCAGGTCCACTTACTTTTTCATTTGTTGATTTCGAATCTTTCCATTCCAATGGATTTGATTCCTATAATAGAAAATAGGAATATTGGGTGATTCCAGAGACGACTTATCTTATAATTATTCATTATAATGAATAAAAGTTCAACTTTATAACTACTATTACTATGACTATAATATAGTATAACTTATTATACTTATACAGTTGTTTACTTTTTACTTTAAAAATATCAACAAACAATATCTCTATTCCCCATCAAATATGATGGCCTTTTATGAAAAAACTAAAAATAAAGCCCCTTATCGGATTTGAACCGATGACTTACGCCTTACCATGGCGTTACTCTACCACTGAGTTAAAAGGGCACTTTTAGTCAATTCTTGACATAGTCACTATGTATATACATAGAAAATGTATCTATGTACATATATTACGACGGAAAGATCCTTTGAATCTAATTTTTAATTAGAATTATTAGTATTAGATTATATTGACAATTTCCAAAAACTGTTCATACTATGAACATAGGCAGTTGGGCCCCCATCGTCTAGTGGTTCAGGACATCTCTCTTTCAAGGAGGCAGCGGGGATTCGACTTCCCCTGGGGGTAGGGTACTACAAAAGGAAGTTGATCATGAATTATCAATAAGCCTAAAATTGAATTGATTCTTCCTGGGTCGATGCCCGAGCGGTTAATGGGGACGGACTGTAAATTCGTTGGCAATATGTCTACGCTGGTTCAAATCCAGCTCGGCCCAATAATTCGCTCATTCGCTATGAGATGAATATATTTGTCCTCTAGAAATGGCTGATACGCGGAATAAACGAGTCAAGTTTTCTGCTATATATTCTCTTATATACTTTCTTTTTTTATTTGTTTGCTCGATTTATTTGTTCCGGGAAATTTGTATCTAGATAATGATCTAGATTTATATCTAGATCTTAGTCTTATTATTAAGTATTTATACCTAATAATCAAATTAGGAAGAAGACTCCTTTTCTTTATTTCTTTATTGAAAAATGGATTCTCAATCTATTTTTCAATTTGAAATAAGGAAAAATTACTAGTAATTCGTGTGGTTCTCACTAAGGTGCATATTCATAGAGATATTAAAATAGCACTTGCGTCTCTGTTCCAACACGAAAATTCTAATTAGAAATGAAATGTTTTGAATCAAATCATAAAAAAATGGATACTCTATACCTCAGTTCCCGGGGATTGTAGTTCAATTGGTCAGAGCACCGCCCTGTCAAGGCGGAAGCTGCGGGTTCGAGCCCCGTCAGTCCCGACGGATCCAATACCCAATAAAAAAAATATATCAATTCATCTTTCCACTTTCTGGGAGATGGAAAACAATAGAATTTCACTCTCAATAGGTATTATTATGATTCTTATTTCTTTTTTCTTTCCTTTTTCATTTATTTCTCATCAAACAAACCTGAAAATTTTCATTACTTCAGCTAGGACTGATTGCTGGGAGAGATATGTGGATTAGTTCTAGTATAATTTTTTATTAGTAAGATCCTATTTAGGATTCCAAGTACAAGAGATACCATATTGATTTGATTGGGTCTGGTTTTTCAATTTCTCGCGTCTATCTTATGGAATAGAGTCCCATATGCTTTTCGGGAGTACATACACAAATAGAATTAGTTTCTTGTACATCTTGTACAATAGACAATTTTTTCTTTTTATTTTTGATTATAGTTACCCTGACAAAATACTTTTCAGATTAATCCTATCTCTCCTTCTGTCTCCCATTTTGCGCCATCTCAATCATTAAGACTAACTAATTTCAATTTGAAACATTCTATCTCATTCAAATTGCACGTTGAACTTTTCATATATGTGCCCTAGTACTAACCTAAGAAAAGAGGGGAGGATTTTAATAAAAGAAAGATCAAAGTTGGTTTTTGAGGTTTTGTAACCAATGGAAGTGGAAAAGTGATCAGATGAGACTTCATCATATGATTGATTGTACAAGGAACACAGTAGGTTATGGAAAAAAAAGAATGATAAGTAAAGTAAAAGTAAAGGAATTCTTGATTAGATCAGGAATTCTATTTTTTTTGGATTCGGTATGGATAAAAGATCTTCCTATGTTATACTATTCAATTCGCGACGGCGAATTTATATGATAGCTCAGATATTGTTATTCATGATATTAATCCGATTCAATTACATTAAGATGTAATTCATCCCATTGAATTTACAGGCGAAATTTTTATCATCTCTATGGGATTAAATCCCGAGTTATTACGAAGTAAAAAAAACGATGAGATTATGGAAGTAAATATTCTCGCATTTATTGCTACTGCACTCTTCATTCTAGTTCCTACAGCTTTTTTACTGATTATCTATGTAAAAACGGTCAGCCAAAATGATTAATTTGAATGAGACTTGACTTCTTGATCAATGATTAAAAAAATGGAAAGGATTCCCATTTCGTTTCTTAAATGAGATGAGCAGGCTAGAATTAGCAGTATTCGATGAAATTTGATAGTATGGTAGAAAGAAATATATGAATCTTTCTACCATACTATCTATTAGATTGGTGTTTTTTTGTAGTGTAGAAAGTTGTACTATATTCTATAAAGTAAAGAAAGTAAAAGTACAGACTTAATTTAATATAGATCAACCTAGAATATGGATCTTCATACATGTTAGGTATATAGCGATCCCAATTCTATTTTTTTGCTACATCTATTTGATTGATTTGTATTGATTCTGATCAATCCGAAATAATCGAAAGGCAACTCTTACTTTTATTTTATAGAAATCCCAGCATCCAAAAGAAAGAAAAATGATATGGGTATGGCCTATATTAATAATTAATGAAAAAATATATTAATAATTAATAAAAAAAATCAACTTAGTAATCTTTTTTTATCATTCCCAAGAAGTAAAGTAATTGATTGACTGGTTGATAGATGATCCAAAGAGTTCTATGATATGGAAACTTCTTCGAATAGTAAACCTCATAAATTTGTAAGTTTAATACGAAATGAGTCGATTTTCGAAAATAATAAAACAAGTAATAAGTGCCAAATATGCGACTCGCCCGAGTCAAGATCTTATTATGTGTATATCTTGTTGAACAACTACTATGTCTATGTTCTTTCCTCTAGAAAGTACGTATACCCTTAAATTAATAACAGAACAGCTTTTTCTTGGATGAGGAAAACAAAAGAAAAGGGGTCTGTTATTCCCCATTGTCCTTGGATAAGAGTCCGTTCGGCGAAATAGAGAATTTAGGAAAAATGCGTTTGAAATAAATTTCCTATCATCTCTATCTCCTTTCAAAATAGAAACACGGGAATTATTGAAATACCTCTTTGATTGACATTTTTATCTTTAAAAACACTTTGCGGAACGATCTACAAAACAATTGATACAGTTTGATTCCTCAACTCAATTAGTTAAGTAGTCTTTCTAGAGTCCACTTCTTCCCCATACTACAAGTGAAAGGGAAAATGTAAAGACTACCATTAAAGCAGCCCAAGCAAGACTTACAATATCCATGTGAATTATGTCCCCTATCTCTATGAATATGAAGGAATTATTCCATTATTGTTCACTAATAATAGTGAAATCAATGGTACAGAGTCAAAAAAGTATTTTTATTTCGGACTATTAATTTAATGAAACAATCCAATAAAGCCACATACATATAACAAATTCCTATACGATTTTTAACAGTCTATTCCACTCTTGACCGGTGGAAAAGAATTTTGAACTTTTTTGATTCTATTTCTATAAAATAAAAAGAAAAGCCAGTTATCCAATCGAATATTAATCGAATACCCGAGTACTCAGAGACTCCTTTGATTTGAGTTTGTATACAAAATTTCGTTTTTCCACAATTACTAACTACTAATTAGTTAGATATCACCTCCGGCTATCCAATCGAATTCAAGGTCCAGTCAGTAACCAACCCACTAGTAGTGGAAGGTCTATCAAGACTTCTTAATTCTCTTCCACTACTTATACTTATTATAATCTTTCCTTGAATCCGAGGCCCAAGGATTTAAAAAACTTTCACTTTTCATTTGAGAACCCCAGATGCTTAGAATCAAGTACGTATCAAGAGACCCCGGCTTCTCCTTCGGCTGGGGAACAATTCGGCGAGTTATAGATTATATCAGTCAATAAGGGATTTCGAGTCTTTTATTAATTAGAATCAGGCGACACCCGGATTTGAACTGGGGAAAAAAGGATTTGCAGTCCTCCGCCTTACCACTCGGCCATGTCGCCAAAACGATACAAAATAGATGAAAATATTACCTCTTTGGGATGGATTACAAAACTTCTTTTTCTTATTTATTGTACTTGCATTTTGAATCCCTTTTCCTTAATTCCCTTCCTACTAAAAAAAATCTTTCCTTTTTATTTTGATTGGACCCATATCTTTGAAAATATATAGACTTTCAGTCACAAAAGTAAAAATTCATGATAAATTGGAACCATTAACTATTGACTTGACTGCGAATTCATGAACGATTCTTCGATTTTGATTTCCAATTATGGTTCCCTAATGACATAAGAAAATCCAAATGATAACTAATCAGTATTGCGTCTTTTCAATAATTCAATAAAAAAATCTTTTTTTTCATTCTCAATTTCAATTATAACAACAATTATGAATATATGTAAACCCCGAAACCAGAACAGAGATTACACAGACAATCAAGTATCTTATATATGATATATAGGTATCCGCGCACGCGTGTTTAAGTTTACTATATTAATAAAATAAATATAACCCGCTTTACAATCCTATTTTAT